AAGTGAAAAAATATTGGAATTTTTAGTGCCTTAAATTTTTAGTAGTTTTTTCTTTGAGAAAAAGGGGCATTAAAATTTTAATAAAAATAAAAAGTTATTAGTATATATATATATATATGCAATAGTTAACTCATATCGCAACTTATTAACTAGCACGTTCTCGGACCTGTCTTGAGTTTAGGGGTTTGGCAAGAATAACAGGATTTGTAGGGCGTAGGGGGTAAGGGGGTTTGTCGCGCAAAAACCAAAGGGGTGACTATCATAATATGTTGAAGAAGGAATAATATGTTATGCACCTGAATTATAAGTTAGTGCGTCTTAATTTATGTCTTCCAAGAATGGATTTATAATATAACATACAAGGAAAATGTACTACCTTATTTACCATTTGAATTTGCACTTGAGATGCAAATTGAAAGGAAAACAGATAGAGAACTCCCATGCATATAAAAGAGTGCTAGGCATGGGGGGTAATGAAATTTATGTTTGACACTACTGGCTAATCAGATGCCATTTATCACTCACTAGTAGGGGTCTTAAAGCGATGCTCATGAAGTAGGAATCAGATGCCAGGAATAATTAATATATAACAACCCTTATTTAAAAATGTCCCTAATCATATCATTAATAATTATTATATTATAAATAATTGTCAATCTTATACATTAATGGTCTTCTTAAATATTAGTACTTGCTTTATGGTTAAAATAGTGAAATGGTGATAATACATAGTATGTACTTAATACATGCATTAAATATTCTCAAACATACATCTCATGTACATCTAATGTTTCTATAAATTTACGTGTGTCAGATCTTGCTTTATGGTTAAAAGCATATAAACATGGGACATATTTAATGTATTAGTACATAATATGCTACAGAAAATAGTTTAGTTTAGAATCTCGGCTTTGGGAGTCGGGGGTGGGAGTTGAAATCTCTCTTTTCTGGTTGCGGTGTGGCCTTAGGGGGGATTTTAACCTCCGGTCTTCGGATTACAAGACCGATGCTTTGAATTAAGCTACTAAGGCAATCCTAGTCTAAGGTTTTATTTTCTAGTCAACCTGCTAGGGGAAATAAAATTAGGAAAATTGAGAAATACAGGATTGATGCGATTTGTCCAATGATGATGTATGGGTGTTCTACTGGCATTCCTCCAATTCATGTAAGAATAATTATGTCTGCTACAAGAACTCAAAAGAAGAATTGGGTGAGTGGGCGGAATGCTATTCCTCGTTGTTTTGAGGTGTGGAGGAGTGGTACTATTAGTAGGATTAAGATAGAGAATAGTAGTGCGAGGACTCCTCCTAGTTTGTTTGGAATGGAGCGCAGGATGGCATAGGCGAATAAGAAGTATCATTCTGGTTTAATGTGTGGGGGTGTTACTAGCGGGTTGGCTGGGGTGAAGTTTTCTGGATCTCCTAGTAAGTTTGGAGAGAATAATGCTAATAGTGATAGAGCTGATAGTATAATTACGAACCCTACAAGGTCCTTGTAAGAAAAGTATGGGTGAAAAGAGATTTTGTCTGCGTTTGGGTTGAGGCCGATTGGGTTGTTTGATCCTGTTTCGTGTAAGAATAGTAGGTGGATAATTGTTATGGCTGCGATGATAAATGGTAAGAGGAAGTGGAATGCAAAGAATCGTGTGAGTGTTGCATTGTCTACGGAGAATCCGCCTCAGATTCATTGGACTAGTGTGTCACCTACATATGGTACTGCGGATAATAGATTTGTAATTACTGTGGCACCTCAGAATGATATTTGTCCTCATGGGAGTACGTAGCCTACGAATGCTGTTATTATGACTAGTAAGAAGAGGATTACTCCGATGTTTCAGGTTTCTTTATATAAATATGAGCCGTAGTATAGGCCTCGGGCAATGTGGATGTAGAGGCAAATGAAGAAGAATGATGCCCCGTTGGCGTGTATGTTACGGATTAGTCATCCGTAATTTACATCTCGACAGATGTGAACTACTGATGAGAAAGCGGTCGAGATGTCTGAGGTGTAGTGTATGGCTAGGAATAGTCCTGTTAAGATTTGGGTAATTAAACATAGTCCTAGTAGTGATCCAAAATTTCATCATGCTGAGATGCTGGTGGGGGTTGGTAGATCAATTAATGCGTCGTTAGCAATTTTAATTAGTGGATGTGTTTTTCGCAGGCTTGCCATTAAAAATGTGTTCTTGTAGTAAAATAATTACAGTGGTTCTTCAAGTCATTGGTCCCGGTTAAAGTCCGAGCAGGAATTATGATATATTCAATGTCTTTATTATTAGTAGTTTTGGTTGTGGGTCTTGTTGCAGTTGCTTCTAATCCAACTCCTTATTTTGCAGCTATTGGTTTGGTGGTTACAGCTGGTGTGGGGTGTGGTGTTTTGGTTTGCTGCGGAGGCTCTTTTTTATCTTTAATTCTTTTTTTAATTTATCTTGGGGGTATGCTTGTAGTGTTTGCTTATTCGGCGGCTTTAGCTGCTGAGCCTTTTCCTGAAGCTTGAGGTGATCGTTCTGTTGCAGAGTATGTGTTGATATATCTGTTTGGGGTGGGTTTAGTGGCTGGGTTTTTTTGAGGGGGGTGGTATGATGGCTACTGGGTGGTTGTTGATGGGTTAAAAGAATTTTCTGTGTTGCGTAATGATGTGAGTGGTGTGGCTGTTGTTTATTCTTTTGGTGGTGGTATGTTGGTAATTTGTGCCTGGGTATTGCTTTTGACACTTTTTGTTGTGTTAGAGCTTACTCATGGCCTAGATCGTGGCAGTTTACGGTCAGTTTAGGTAAGGGTAGAGTATGTTAAAATTAGTGTGGTTAAAGAAATTGAGAAGATGGTTAGGTATGTTTTGATTTTTGCTTGTTGAGCGTCATTTAGGTATGTAATAGTTTCGGTAAACGTTCATAGTAATTTTTCCACTCATAGTACTTGTCATGCTTTGTCTAGTATTGTGCCAATTGTGTGGCCTAGGGTTAGTTTTAGTTTGGGGAATAGTCGGTGAACTAGTGTGGGACAATATCCTAGTATACTGAATGAATAAAATAGTATAGTTATTGGTGTGTTTTTGATTTGTTCTTTTTCTAGTGTGGAGATTAATTTTGCTGTGAGGAAGCCAATGATGATTACTGCAATGGCTGTTAGTTTGAGGTATATAGGTATTGTTAGGGTTGGTGTTTTTTCAGGTAGAATGTTGTGTCAAATTACAAATCCTATGATAATGCTTCCTCAAGCAAGCCGTTTAATAGGTTTGAGTACTGTTATTGCGTCTTCGGTTGGTATAATTTTAGGATTAATCAATCCTGGTCCTAGTGTTACGTGGTATATTAGTCGGTAGCTGTAAGCTGCGGTGAATGATGCAGCGATAAGTGTGAGGATGATGGTAAGGATGCTTAGTTTTGATGTGACTAGGGCTTCGAGAATGGCGTCTTTTGAGTAAAAACCTGCTAGAAAGGGGATTCCCGACAGTGCTATATTGCCAATTAGTAGGTATGTTGTGGTGGTTGGTATTAGAGTTAGTAGGTTTCCTATTTTTCGAATGTCCTGTTCATCTTTTAATTTATGGATGATTATACCTGAGCACAGGAATAGTATGGCTTTGAAAAATGCGTGGGTGCAGATGTGAAAGAATGCTAGTTGGGGTTGGTTTAGTCCGATGGCCATCATTATAAGTCCTAGTTGGCTTGATGTTGAGAAGGCTACGATTTTTTTGATGTCATTTTGAGTTAAGGCACAGGCAGCGGAGAATAGTGTTGTTATTAAGCCCAGGTATAAGCAGGCTGTTAGTGCTGTATTATTATTTTGTATTATTGGGTGGAGACGAACTAATAGGAAAATTCCGGCAACAACTATTGTACTGGAATGAAGTAGGGCGGATACAGGTGTTGGTCCTTCCATAGCTGCTGGGAGTCATGGGTGGAGTGTAAATTGGGCGGATTTTCCTATGGCTGCTAGAATAATGCCTGCTAGTGGAATTATTGAGTTATGTATTTCTGATTCTGTTAAAATTTCTTGGATGTTTCATGTATTTATTTGTGTAGCAAATCATGCGATGGCTATGATAAATCCAATATCTCCTACTCGGTTATAAATGATGGCCTGAAGGGCTGATGTGTTAGCGTCTGCTCGTCCGGATCATCAGCCAATTAGGAGGAACGATATGATACCTACTCCTTCTCAGCCAATAAATAGTTGAAATATATTGTTAGCTGTAACTAGGATAATTATGGCCACAAGAAATAGAAGGAGATATTTAAAAAATCGGTCTTTGTTTGGGTCTGCGTGTATGTATCATAGTGCAAACTCTAGAATTGATCATGCAACAAATAATGCAACTGGTGTGAAGATAAGGGAGTAGTGGTCGAAGTTAAAGCCTACGAAGATATCTAGTGTAAAGATACTTGTTCAGTATCAGCTGGTGGAGATATTTTCTATTCCCTGATTAATGAAGATTAATAGTGCGGCAAGGCTAATATAGAATGAGTGGCTTACAGCGGTTTTGATGTCTATGGCTAGTTGGTTTGGTTTTTTTAGTTTAGGGTTAACTGTTTTTAGTAGTGGGTAGATTAGGGTTGTAATTGATAGGAGTATGAGTGATGTTAATGTATATGTCATAACTTCCACTTGGATTTGCACCAAGAATTTTTGGTTCCTAAGACCAGTGGATACACTATTATCCTTTGGAAGTGGCGAGGAAGCCGTGGAATTTAACCATGGTTTATAAGTTTTAGCAGAACTTATTATTTTCTTTCTTTCTCGGTAAGATAGGGGGTTTTAACTCCTATTGTTAGAGTCACGATCTAAGGTTTTGATTAAACTAAACTTACTAGTAACATCATCCTAGCAGGAGTTCTGGTTTTGTTACTAGCAGGATAATGGGAATTAGGTGGAGGGCTATTAATAGGTGTTCTCGGGTGTGGTAGGGTGAGAGGTTTATAATGTGGTTTGGTATTTGACCTCGTTGTGTTATCAAGAATATGTATAAGGAATAGCTTGCTGTAATTAATGTTCCTATTCCTGTGAGTGCGATGGTCCATGGGGATCAGTTGAATATTGTTGTAATAATTGTTAATTCTCCTACCAGGTTTGGCAGTGGTGGGAGTGCTAAGTTGGCTAGGTTAGCGATAAATCATCATGTTGCTGCTAGTGGAAAAACTATTTGTAATCCTCGAATAAGAATTATAGTTCGGCTGTGGACTCGTTCATATGTTGTGTTGGCTAGGCAGAACAGTATTGAGGATGTTAGTCCGTGGGCAATTATTAAGGTAATTGCCCCTGAAAATCCTCATGGGGTTTGGACTAGGATTCCTCCTGCTACTAATCCTATATGACTTACAGATGAGTAGGCAATTAAGGATTTGAGGTCTGTTTGTCGTAGGCAGATTGATCCTGTTATAATGATTCCCCATAGGGCTAAAATGATAAATGGGTATGCTAGTTCTTTATTGAATGCGTCTAATACAATTATTATTCGTATTATGCCATAGCCTCCTAGCTTTAGTAGAATTGCTGCTAGTACTATAGATCCTGCCACGGGAGCTTCGACGTGTGCTTTTGGTAATCACAGGTGTACCCCATAAAGTGGTATTTTTACTAGAAATGCGATTAAACAGCCGGCTCATCAGATTTTGTGGCTTCAGGAGTCGAGTGCGAGTGGTTGTGCATATTGGAGAATTAATATAGATAATGTTCCGGTGGTTTGTTGGAGGAGTAATAGTGCAATTAGAAGGGGTAGAGAACCTGCTAGTGTGTAAAATAAGAAGTAAATTCCTGCGTTTAGACGTTCGGCTTGGTTTCCTCATCGGGTAATAATAATTAGGGTTGGGATTAGTGTGGCTTCAAATATGATGTAGAACATAATAATTTCTGTGGCACTGAATGCTATGATTAGGAAGGTTTGAAGGGATGCAAGTAGTGAGATGTATAGACGTTGGCGATTAATGGGTTCTGGGTTAATGTGGTTTTGGCTGGCGAGAATTATTAGTGGAAGTAGTCAGCATGTTAGTGTTAGGAAGGGGGTTGATAGTGGGTCTGTAGCTATGAGTATATTGGAGGTGGCTCATCCTGTTTCTGATGTTCATTTTAATCACATTAGGCTAATTAATGCAATTAGGGAGCTATGTAATGTTGTAGTTACTCACAGGAATTTTGCAGGGGTGAGTCAAATTGTGGGGAATAATATAATTGTTGGGATTAATACTTTTAGCATTGTAAGAGGTTGAGATTTTGTAGGTGGTCTGTTCCGTGAGTTCGGGCTGTGGCTACTAATAGCGCAAGGCCTGTGCTTGCTTCGCAGGCGGAGAAAGCTAGAAGTATTATAGGGGTGGAGGAAAAGCCTGTTGATTCAAATTGTAGTGCTCATAGGGCCAGTGCAATGAATAGGGATAATATTATTCCTTCTAAGCATAGCAGCGCGGAGAGCAGGTGTATGCGGTTAAATGTTAATCCTATTAGTCCTAAGGTGAATGCTGATGTAAAGCTAAAATGTACGGGTGTCATAAGGGGGCCGTGGAATTAAACCACGGTTTTCTGAGCCGAAATCAGAGGTCTTGTTTTGGACTAGCTCCCTATTCTGCCCATTCTAAACCTCCTTGGGCTCATTCGTAGATTAATCCTATGGTTAGTAGAATTAAGATTGTTGTGGCTCAGAAGAGTGTTTTAGTTGGGTTGTAGAGTTGGTCTCCTCATGGTAGGGGGAGGAGAAGGGCGATCTCTAGATCAAATAAGAGAAATAGGATTGCCACTAGAAAAAATTGTAGGGAGAATGGGAGGCGAGCAGATCCTAACGGGTCAAATCCGCATTCGTAGGGTGATAGTTTTTCTGTATCTGGATCTATTTGGGGGAGTCAGAATGAGATGAGTGCTAAAATTGATGGTACTACTAGTGTAATTACAATAATGGTTACGATAAGGTTCATTATCTTTCCCTGGGGTTTAACCAGGATTAAGTGATTGGAAGTCACTTGTATTGGGTTTATACTAGAAAGATTATGAGCCTCATCAGTAGATAGATACGTAAAGGAATAGTCAAACTACGTCAACAAAATGTCAGTATCATGCTGCGGCTTCAAAGCCGAAGTGGTGTTCCGATGTGAAGTGATATTGGATTTGGCGTAGGAGACATACAGCTAGGAAGGTTGATCCGATGATGACATGTAGTCCGTGGAATCCTGTGGCTACAAAAAATGTTGATCCATATACTCCGTCTGCAATAGTGAATGGTGCTTCATAATATTCTATTGCTTGAAGAGCTGTGAAGTATAGACCTAGGAGAATTGTTAGTGCAAGGGATTGGATGGCTTGTTTTCGTTCTCCCTCTATAATGCTGTGATGGGCTCATGTTACTGTTACTCCGGATGCTAGTAGGACAGCTGTATTAAGTAAAGGAACTTCGAATGGGTCTAAAGTAATGACTCCTGTTGGTGGTCAGCATCCTCCTAATTCTGGTGTGGGGGCTAGGCTTGAGTGGTAGAAGGCTCAGAAAAAGCCTAAAAAGAAGAATACTTCAGAGGTAATAAAGAGGATTATTCCATATCGGAGTCCTTTTTGTACGGGCGGGGTGTGGTGACCTTGGAATGTTCCTTCTCGAATTACATCCCGTCATCATTGGATTATGGTGAGGATGAGTAGCATTAATCCAAGGATAATGAGTGTTATTGAGTGAAAGTGGAATCAGATTGCTAGGCCAGATGTTATTAGTAGGGCGCCTATAGCTCCTGTTAGTGGTCATGGGCTTGGGTCAACTATGTGGTATGCGTGTGCTTGGTGGGCCATTAAATGTTTTCTTGTAGGTACAGGCTTAGTAAAAGGATGAAAACGTAGGCTTGAATTATTGCTACTGCAATTTCTAATAGTGTGAGTATAACAAGAACTGTAGCGGTTAGGGATGCTACTGTTGGTGATAGGGATAGTAAAACAAATACGGCTGTTGAGATGAGTTGAATAAGTAGGTGGCCTGCAGTTAAATTGGCTGTAAGCCGTACGCCTAGGGCAAGCGGTCGAATAAATAGGCTGATTGTTTCGATAATTACTAGGACTGGGATAAGAGGGGTTGGTGTTCCTTCTGGTAGGAGATGTCCTAAAGAGGATGTTGGTTGATTAAGCATGCCAACGATTACTGTGGCAAGTCATAGTGGTACTGCAAATCCTATATTTATTGATAGCTGTGTTGTAGGTGTAAAGGTGTAAGGGAGTAACCCGAGTAGATTCATTGATATAAGATATAAAATTAATGAGGTAAATAAAAGTGCTCATTTATGTCCGTTAATGTTTAGTGGGGTTATTAATTGATTTACGAATCGGTTAATCAATCATGTTTGAGTTGCGAAGAGTCGGTTATTGGTTCATCGTGGGAGTGAGTTTGGAAAAAGTAAGGGTACTATAAGTGCAATAAAGATTAATGAAATTCCCATGAATTTGGGGCTTGCAAATTGATCAAATAGGCTAATTATCATAGTCAGATTCAGTTAGGGTTTTGGTATGTTTTAACATCTAATAAGATGAACTCATTTGGTTGAATGTGGTCTAGAACTTTAGTTGGGGTAAAAGTGAGAAGAATAATTCATGAAAAGATTAGGATTGTGAACCAGGGAAGTGGATTCAATTGGGGCATATTCACTAAAGGTGGTCGTTAATCACCAAGGTTTGGCTTAAAAGGCCAATGCTTATCCGGTTTTAGCTTTTTAGTGAGGCGTATTCTAGCATTCAGGAGGTTCATTTTTCGAAGTTCTCTAGAGGCACTGTTTCAACCACAATTGGTATGAAGCTATGGTTGGCTCCGCAAATTTCAGAGCATTGTCCATAGAATACGCCAGGACGTAGTACAATAAAAGCAGTCTGATTAAGTCGTCCTGGCACTGCATCTATTTTAACACCTAGTGATGGGACAGCCCATGAGTGAAGAACATCCTCGGCAGACACTAGGACGCGGATTGGGGCTTCTTTGGGAATTACTACTCGATGATCAGTTTCTAAGAGTCGGAATCCCCCTGGGGTTAAGTCTTGGGTTGGTGTTATATATGCGTCAAATTCTAGGTTTTTATAGTCTGTGTACTCATAGCTTCAGTATCACTGGTGCCCTATGGCTTTTACTGTTACGTGAGGGTCATTAATCTCGTCCATCAAATATAAAATTCGGAGAGATGGGAGGGCGATTAAAATTAGGATGATAGCTGGTAAGACAGTTCATACAATTTCAATCTCTTGGGAGTCCAGAATAAATTTATTGGTTAGTTTGGTTGACACTATTGCGACAATAATGTAAAGTACTAGGGTACTAATTAAAAATACGATTATTAAGGCATGATCGTGAAAGCCAAGAAGTTCTTCTATAGCGGGCGACGCCGCATCTTGAAAGCCTAATTGAGCAGAATGTGCCATGATTTAGGGATATGTGGGGATTTAACCCACAATTTTACCTTGACAAGGTAATGTAATTTGTTTTACTAATACCCCTAAGAAGGTGACAGAATGGTTATGTAGCTGGCTTGAAACCAGAGTATGGGGGTTCAATTCCCTCCTTTCTCGTTAGTTTGGTTGTGTTATTACGAATGCTGGTTCTTCAAATGTGTGATATGGTGGAGGGCAGCCGTGAAGTCATTCTGCATTTGTTGAGGTTAATTCAACAGATAGTACTTCTCGTTTAGCGGCGAAGGCCTCTCAAATGATAAATAAGAATATAATTACTGCTACTAAAGAAATTAATGATCCAATAGATGATACTGTATTTCATAGGGCGTAGGCATCAGGGTAGTCGGAATATCGTCGTGGCATGCCTGCTAACCCAAGAAAATGTTGAGGGAAGAATGTAAGATTTACACCTAAGAATATTACTCCGAAGTGAATTTTTGTTCAGGCGCTACTTAGAGTGTATCCTGTAAATAGTGGAAATCAGTGGACAAAGCCTGCTATGATGGCGAATACGGCACCTATTGATAATACATAGTGGAAGTGTGCAACTACATAGTAAGTGTCATGGAGTACAATATCTAATGAGGAGTTAGCTAGAATAATTCCTGTTAGTCCGCCTACTGTGAATAGGAAAATAAATCCTAGTGCCCATAGTATTGGAGTTTCTCATTTAATTGAGCCTCCGTGGAGTGTGGCTAATCAGCTGAATACTTTTACACCTGTGGGGATGGCAATAATTATTGTTGCGGATGTGAAATATGCACGAGTGTCCACGTCTATTCCAACGGTGAATATGTGATGGGCTCATACAATAAACCCTAAAAGGCCAATAGCCATTATAGCTCAGACCATTCCTATGTATCCAAAGGGTTCTTTTTTTCCTGCGTAATAGGCTACGATGTGAGAAATAATTCCGAATCCTGGTAAAATAAGAATGTAAACTTCTGGGTGACCAAAGAATCAGAATAGGTGTTGGTATAGGATTGGGTCTCCTCCTCCAGCTGGGTCAAAGAATGTGGTATTGAGATTTCGATCTGTGAGGAGTATTGTGATTCCAGCAGCTAGGACCGGTAGAGATAGAAGTAGAAGTACGGCTGTAACTAGTACTGCTCACACGAATAGTGGAGTTTGGTACTGGGTGATGGCTGGGGGTTTCATATTAATAATTGTTGTAATAAAGTTAATGGCCCCTAAGATTGATGAGACACCCGCTAAATGGAGTGAAAAGATTGTTAAGTCTACTGATGCTCCTGCGTGAGCGAGGTTGCCTGCAAGTGGGGGATATACTGTTCATCCTGTTCCGGCTCCAGCTTCAACACCAGAAGAGGCTAATAATAAGAGAAATGATGGGGGAAGGAGTCAGAAGCTCATGTTGTTTATTCGTGGGAATGCTATGTCTGGTGCCCCGATTATTAATGGGACCAATCAATTCCCAAACCCTCCAATTAACATTGGTATAACTATAAAGAAAATTATTACGAAGGCGTGGGCAGTTACAATTACATTATAAATTTGGTCATCCCCTAGAAGCGATCCTGGCTGGCTGAGCTCAGCACGAATAAGAAGACTAAGGGCGGTTCCAACTATTCCGGCTCAGGCACCGAATACGAGATAAAGGGTGCCAATGTCTTTGTGATTAGTAGAGAAGAATCAACGTGTGATTGTCACAGGTAGAGTGGCCGAGTGTTAGGCGGCGGTCTGTAGCACCGTGAACAGAGGTTTAAGTCCTCTTTCTATCAGGGCCTTGTGGTGTATTTACATATTAGGTTGCAAACCTAAGGTTGTAGATTAGAAGTCTGCCGGGGCTTTTCCCGCCTTTAGGGACTTGGCAGGCGGGAAAAGTAGATGGATGCTCGCTGGCTTGGGCGCTTAGCTGTTAACTAAGAGTTTGTAGGATCGAGGCCTTCCCATCTAGAAGGGGCCTTAGTTTAATTAAAATGTTTGGTTTGCAATTAGAAGATACGGAGTAATATCTGTAGGTCCTAGTCAAGAGGCTAGAAGGTTTTCACTTCTGCTGAGAGCTTTGAAGGCTCTTGGTCTGTATGTTTATCCTAAGTCCTTAAGTGGTTAGTGTTAGGATGGTTGGGGTTATTGGTAGGAGTCCTAGGGTGATAGTGATAATTAGTGTTAGTGGTAAGAGATTTTGGGTTGTTTTGGTTCGTCAGGGGGTGGTCGCGTTGATTGTGTTGGGATTAATAGTTAGTGTTGCTGTGTAGCATAGTCGTAGATAAAAGTATAGGCTTAGTAGGGCGGTTAGGACTATAATTGTGGCCGTTATGGGGAGGTCCTGTTTTGCTAACTCTTGGATAATAAGTCATTTTGGTGCAAATCCAGTTATTGGTGGGAGGCCTCCTAGTGATAATAGGATGAGGGGGGTAGCTGCTGTTAAGGCTGGGTTTTTTGATCAGGCTGTTGAGAGTGTGTTGATTTTTGTTGTGTTTAATGTTTTTAGAGTGAGGAATGCTGCAGATGTTATGAAGATGTAGGTGATTAGGGCGATGATGGTGAGTTGCGGGGTGTAGTGGATAATAATTATTATTCATCCTATGTGGGCGATTGATGAGTAGGCTAGGATTTTTCGTAGCTGGGTTTGGTTTAAACCTCCTCATCCTCCTACTAGTGTTGAAGAGATTCCTAGTAGTGTTAGGAGGGTTGGGTTGGTGTTTTGGGCTACTTGAATAATTAAGGTGAGTGGGGCTAGTTTTTGTCAGGTGGAGAGGATTAGTCCTGTTGATAGGTTTAATCCTTGTAGGACTTCTGGTAGTCAGAAGTGTGCTGGTGCTAGTCCAATCTTAAGTGCGAGTGCAGAAATAATTATTATACTTGTAATTGGGTTGGATGTGTTGTTAATGTTTCATTCTCCTGTGAGTCAGGCATTTGTTGTGCTTGCGAATAAAATTATTGCTGCTGCTGTAGCTTGAATTAGAAAATATTTTGTGGTTGCTTCTGTAGCTCGTGGGTGGTGTTGTTGGGCTATTAGCGGGGTGATTGCTAAGGTGTTGATTTCTAGTCCTATTCAGGCTAGTAATCAGTGTGAGCTGGCGAATGTTATGGTGGTGCCTAGTCCTAGGCTGTATAGTAGAATTGCTAGTACGTATGGATTCATTGATAGTGGAGGGGGTTCAACCATCATGTCCAGGGTATGGGCCTGAAAGCTTGTTTAGCTGACACTATCTTAGAAGGTGGTGTAGAGGGAGCACTAAGAGTTTTGATCTCTTTAGTATAGGTTCGAATCCTTTCTTTCTAAGAACTGAGGGGATTTTAACCCCTATATTTCACTCTATCAAAGTGGTCCTTGGGTATTCGGGCACAGTTCTTGGGTTATAGTTGTGGTGGTAGGCCTGCTATTGCGGTTGGTAGGGCTGCATGTCATAGAACGAAGGCTAGTGTGACTGGGAGGAAGTTTTTTCAGATTAGGTGCATGAGTTGGTCATATCGGAATCGTGGGTATGATGCTCGTACTCATAAGAACAATACAGCTAGTAATGCAGTTTTGGTTATGATGAGAATTGTTGATAGTTCAGGGGTGTCTGGTAGGTAGGATGTTCCTAGGAATAGGATTGCTGATAAAGTGTTTATTAGTAGGATGTTGGCATACTCGGCTAGGAAGAATAGTGCGAACGGCCCTCCTGCATATTCTACATTAAATCCTGATACTAATTCTGATTCACCTTCTGTTAGGTCGAATGGTGCTCGGTTGGTTTCTGCTAGGGTTGAGATGTATCATATTGTGGCTAGTGGTCAGGCTGGGATTAGTAGTCAAATTTTTTCTTGCGCAGTGCTTAGGGTTTGTAGGGAATAGCCTCCTGAGAAGATTATAATTGATAATACGATTAGTCCTAGGCTTACTTCATATGAAATTGTTTGGGCCACAGCTCGTAGGGCTCCGACTAGTGCGTATTTTGAATTTGATGCTCATCCTGATCCTAGAATTGAGTATACTGCCAGGCTTGATAGGGCTAGGATAAATAGTATGCCTAGGTTAAGATTTGTTATTGCGTGTGGCAGGGGTATTGGTGCTCATAGTATTATGGCTAGGGTTAGTGCGAGGATGGGTGTAATTAAGAATAGGAGGGGTGATGATGATGATGGGCGGACTGGTTCTTTAATAAATAGTTTGATGCCATCGGCGATTGGCTGAATTGTACCGTAGGGTCCCACTACGTTAGGGCCCTTTCGGAATTGTATGTATCCTAATACTTTTCGTTCAATAAGAGTTAGAAAGGCTACAGCTAGTAGGACAAATACGATGTAGATTAGGGGGTTGATTAGGTGGTTTATTAGGGTATTAAGCATGAACTGGGGAGAGGATTTGAACCTCTGTTGAAAGGGCTTAGGCCTTTTGCAATTACCAAACTCTGCCACCCCAGCAATTCCTTATTTGGGGAATTATTTGATGGTTCCCCATTGTTTAATTTATTTTAATTCATTAAATTGGGGTGGGGCGCGCTTGTAGGGTGGGCCCCTCTTATTCCGGTCCTTTCGTACTAGGAAAGGTAACATTACAGATAGAAACTGACCTGGATTACTCCGGTCTGAACTCAGATCACGTAGGACTTTAATCGTTGAACAAACGAACCCTTAATAGCGGTTGCACCATTAGGATGTCCTGATCCAACATCGAGGTCGTAAGCCCTCTCGTCGATATGGACTCTGGGAGAGGATTGCGCTGTTATCCCTTGGGTAACTTGGTTCGTTGATCAGCTTGTGGCCGGATCATTATTGGTCAGATGTTCTGTTACTTGGAGGTGTTTATCTTGGTTTTAGATATTATCTATTCCACTTGGAGGTTGTTTTTTTCTCCAGGGTCGCCCCAACCGAAGGTAGAGTTTCATTTTTATTAAGTTTAAGGACTTTATTAGAGATTGTTTGACATAATTGATTCTTGTACCTTAAGCTCCAAAGGGTCTTCTCGTCTTGTATTATTATACCCGCTTCTGCACGGATAGATCAATTTCACTGACTGGAGAGGGGAGACAGCTAAGCCCTCGTTTGGCCATTCATACGGGTCCTTAATTAGAGGACGAGTGATTACGCTACCTTTGCACGGTTAAAATACCGCGGCCGTTTAACCCGTAGTCACTGGGCAGGCTGGACCTCCTATGTTTGGGTTTGCAGGAGGCGATGTTTTTGGTAAACAGGCGAGGCTTGGGTTTGCCGAATTCCTTCCCTTTCTTTTAGTCTTTCCTTGTTGCATTCCAGTGTGGGGATAACGATTTTGGGTTGTGTGGTTTTCCTGATTGTTGCGTTATTCATATTACCCTCTTTGTCTGGGTTCGTTAATTGTCAGTGGTTTGTCCGATCTGACTTACACTTGTGCTTGGAGAAGATTAAGTTCTTCTTGTTACTCATTTTAGCATGATCTCTTCCATGTTTGCATGGGACGGCCTAATATTTTGGGGGAAATGAGATTGTTTATTGGTATAATTAACTTTTGATTGTCCGAGCTTTGACGCTTTCTATTTAGGTGGCTGCTTTTAGGCCCACTGGGACAGTGTGTTTAAAATATTATAATCTTTATTCTCCTGTTAAGGTTGTGTCCTTTGTTTTAGGGGCTGTACCCCCTTAAACTAACTCTCGCACTTTTCCCGTGTATCTTAATTATGTGGTTTATTGATTTGGGGTGTGTAAGGCTGAACTTATATTCATTTCTTAGGCAACCAGCTATCACCAAGTTCGATAGGTTTGTCACTTCTACCCAGAGCTCTTTCCACTCTTTTGCTACAGAGATGGATTAGCCCTAATTCTGTGCAGGCTGTCTCGGGGTAGCTCACTTGGTTTCGGGGTTTCAAACTAAAGGTCTCTTTGCTTGAGTGGACTTGCTAAATCATGATGCAAAAGGTACAAGGTTTAGTCTTTGGTTTTTATGGCTTATATGGGTTTTTTCATTTCTCTTTCAACGTTCCCTTGCGGTACTGTTTTTATAGCTTTTAAGGTAGGGCCTTTTCTGTCTCCCATACTAAGGCGAAGAATGGTTTAATTAATTGATTTGTAATTAAATTTTAATTATTTATGGTGTTAAATTGTGTTGGTGGTTAAGCTAGTTGTTTAGCTCAGAGTGATCCGATTTGCACGGATATCTTCACGGTGTAAATGGGATGCTGGGCTATTTAGCTACACTCTGGGTTTATCCAAGTGCACCTTCCGGTACACTTACCTTGTTACGACTTTTCTCCTCTTGTCGGTGCTTTTGTGTTAGGTAGGTTTTATGCATTTGTGACGGGGGAGAGTGACGGGCGGTGTGTACGTACCTCAGAGCCGGATTCAAAAGGACACTCTGTTTCCTTTTTACTACTAAATCCTCCTTCAAGCATTCATTTCATATTGCACATTCGTAATGTTCTGTCATAGAAAATGTAGCCCATTTCTTCCCATTTCGTTCGCTACACCTTGACCTGACGTTTTGGGTGGTGCCCTCTTTGCTTACTTTTATTCCCTCACAGGGTAAGCTGGCGACGGTGGTATATAGGCTGGGTTGGCCAGAAATGGTGAGGTTTAACGGGGATTGTCGGTTATAGAACAGGCTCCTCTAGGGGGGTCTGAGGCACCGTCAGGTCCTTTGGGTTTTAAGCTAAGGCTCGTAATACCCAGGCGGACATTATTGTGTGTGGATGTCTTGGTTTACGGCTGAGCATAGTGGGGTATCTAATCCCAGTTTGTTTCTCAACTTTCGTGGGGTCGGGTGGTTTTATTAAAGCAACTTTCGTATTTGGGTTTCGGACTTCTAGAAGCGTATAACAGCCGAAGAGTCATTCAGCTTTATTTTTGTTTTTCCCTAACCACTCTTTACGCCGTGATGCTATCAACTAGGGCTATTCGTTTAACCGCGGTTGCTGGCACGAGTTTTACTGGCCCTCTTAACCTCGATTAAGTCAGGTTTTCACCTATAGCTTAATGTTTATCACTGCTGGGTTCCCTTGAGGGCGTGGTTTGACTAGGCGTCTTGGGCTAAAGTGTTTGTTCCTGATACCTACTCCTTGTCCCCGAGCTAGGGGGTAAGGGAATACTCACGGGGTTGCGGATACTTGCATGTGTAATTTGGGTTAAGGCTGATAGAAAGGTTGGGACCATGCCTTTGTGCGTGCGGGGTTTTTTAGGACCCATCTTAGCATTTTCAGTGCTGTGCTTTGTGTTAAGCTACGCTAG